TCTCAATACAATTTCTTTCAAATTCATTAAAAGTTCATGTACCGTTTCTTGAATACCCACTACGGTAGAATATTCGTGTGGTATTTTTTCAGATTTTGCACGTGTGATAGATGTTCCTTCTATTTCTCCAAGCAAAGCTCTTCGCATTGCAATCCCTATTGTGTCGGCTTGACCTTTCATAAGTGGAGACAGAATAAAGCGTCCATAAAAAAGACGCTTACTGTCTGTTCTCGATTCAACACACTTCCACTGTAGTGTTCGAGTAGATACTTTGACTTTCTCTCGAACCATAGTAATAGGACTTGATCAAATCATTGAATTATTTATTTCTCTTGAAATCTCTTCAATGTTTATTTTTAGACGCGTCTTTTTTTAGGTGGCCTACAGCCATTATGTGGCATAGGAGTTACATCTCGTACGAAACTTAACAGTATACCACTTCTACGAATAGCTCTTAATGCTGCATCTCGTCCGAGGCCAGGACCCTTTATCATGACTTCTGCTCGTTGCATCCCTTGATCCACTACTGCACGAATAGCGGTTCCTGCTGCGGTTTGGGCAGCAAACGGCGTCCCTCTTCGTGTACCCTTGAATCCACAAGTGCCGGCGGAGGACCAAGAAATAACCCGACCCCGTACATCTGTCACAGTCACAATGGTATTGTTGAAACTTGCTTGAACATGAATAACTCCTTTTGGTATTCTACGTGTATTCTTACGTGAGCCAATACGTACATTCCTACGAGAACTGGTTTTTGTTATAGTTTTGGCCATATTTTATTATCTCATAAATATAAGTCAAAGATATATGGATATCTACATTTCATGTCAAAATAGATCCTTTTTTTTATACATCGGGTCTTTAGAAACCTCTTTTAAATTTCATTTATATTTTATTTATTTTAAATTTCATTTATATTTATTAACTTTTCGAAAGATTATCCCTGTCTTTGTTTATGTCTAGGGTTGGAACAAATTACCATAATTCGTCCTCGTCTACGGATCAGTCGACATTTTTCACAAATTTTACGAACAGAGGCTCTTATTTTCATCGTTGTCATTCCTAAACTGAATTCCGAATATACTTATTGGAAGAAACTAAATTTCTTTCAATTTGAACCCTAGTGATCTCTATAAAAGGAATGTTGAAGTTGAAAAAACTACCTAATAATTCTAATCTTTGTTGCGGAGTCTATAAATTATACGTCCTCTAGTGGAATCATAACGACTTACTTCAATTTTGACTCTATCCCCCGGTAGTATACGTATAAAACTGCGCCGGATCCTTCCGGAAATATAACCTAGAATGAACTCTTCATTATCTAAACGAACCCGAAACATACCATTTGGAAGTGATTCAGTAATTAAACCTTCATGAATCCATTTTTGTTCTTTCATTCCATGCAAAACCTCCTTAACTTAAAACGTAAAGTATCAACTAATTAATGTAGGAGGAGTGAGATTAAAAACCCGTCCTTTCTCTTTTTCTTTTTTGTTTTGTGAAAAACAAAAAAGAAGTTTCGAAAAAAATTCGGATATCAGAAAGATTACCATATATAACACAAAATTTCTCCTCCGATTCCTTCTAGTCGAGCCTCTCGGTCTGTCATTATACCTCGAGAAGTAGACAGTATTACAATCCCCATTCCGCCTAAAATTCTAGGAATTTGTTGATAGTTAGAATAGATTCGTAGACCCGGTCGACTTATTCGTTTTAAATTTAAACTAGTTCTATCGAGCCCTTTTCTATGTCGTAGGGTTAAAACCAAAAAATATTTGTCGCTTTCGCGATGTTTCCTGGCGTTTTCAATAAAACCTTCTCGTAAAAGTATTTTAATAATGTTTTTGGTGATATTAGTAAACGGTATTCGAATCGTTCCTTTTCTATTCATAGCAGCATTTCGTAGAGAGTTTATTATGTCAGCAAGAGTATCCCTACCCATGATAAACTAAAATTATTGTTGCCTCTCATTTTTTATATTGACATGCTCTTTGGTCTTTTTTTTTTTTAATATATGCGTCAGACATACAAAATTTACTAATTAATTTCATCTATTTCATAATCGGGTTCCTTCAAATTGTATACTATAACTATATCGCAGACTCTTCTTCTATCTTACTTCTATCTTATAATACCTCGGGTGCTAGTGAAACTATTTTAGTGAAATTTAACTGTCTCAATTCCCGGGTGATCGCACCAAAAATTCGAGTTCCTTTCGGATTTCCTTCTTGATCAATGACAACTGCAGCATTGTCATCATATCGTATTATCATGCCATTGTCGCGTTTGAATTCTTTACAAGTACGCACAATTACAGCTCTGATCACTTCTGATTTTTCTAGGGATGTATTTGGTAATGCTTCCTTGATCACAGCAACAATAACGTCACCAATTTCAGCATATCGTCGATTACTAGTTCCTATGATTCGAATACACATCAATTCTCGGGCCCCGCTGTTATCCGCCACATTCAAATGAGTCTGAGGTTGAATCATTTTTTTTTAATCTATTCTTGGAATACAGCCAAAAAGCGAAGTAAAAAAAAGAGATATTGTTTGTCAAAAAAAAAAAAAAAAATCAAGAAATTTGCAATTTTTTTTTATCCCCAAAAGCCCTTTTCTTGGGTTTGGGTGGGTTTTACATTCTACATTTCTATACCGAAATAATGAATTGAGTTCGTATAGGCATTTTTGAAGCCGCTATTGAAATAGCTTTTTGAGCTATATTTTCTCCTACTCCGTCCATTTCATAAAGTATTCTACCTGGTTTCACGACAACTACCCAATATTCAGGAGATCCTTTCCCCGAACCCATACGTGTTTCTGTAGGTCTTACCGTAACCGGTTTGTCTGGAAATAAACGTACCCATATTTTTCCACCGCGGCGGACATTTCGTGTCATTGCTCGCCGACCCGCTTCTATTTGTCTAGATGTAATCCACGCGGGTTCAAGTGCCTGAAGAGCATATCTACCGAAAGAAATATGATTACCTCGAGAAGATATTCCTTTCATTCTTCCTCTATGTTGTTTACGGAATCTGGTTCTTTTGGGGTTATAGTTGATGATTTTTTCTCACTTTCACCTCTATTCCAGAACCGGACATGAGAGTTTCTTCTCATCCGGCTCCTTGCGCATAAAAGAAAAGGATTAAAAAAAAGATATATTGATGAATAATATACCGAATCATGGGATCCTTTGAGATTTCATTCATCTAATCTCTTAGAAATTTTTCTATCTTATTTTGTTTTGCTATATAACTAAATAAGTTTCCTATATTATTTAGAAGGTAATAGATATTTATATAGAATATAGTTATATAATAGAGATAGGGACATTTTCTTATAATGAATCTTTATTTTGGCTTTTTCGATTTTCATTATCATATCAGATTTAGATCGATCAGAATTTGAAAAAAAAAAAGATACAATAAAACCGAAAAACTTTCGCAGGCGAATATTTACTCATTCTTTAGTTGTTTTAGTTGTCGGACTAGTCATGAACTTTCCTTTCAGGATACACTGGATTGTTCTCGATCTGGTTTGCTTCGCCATCCCACCCAATGAATTCTACGCCTTCACAGGTTTCGTCGTTCCCATCGCTTCTCAATTAATGGTTAGGTTTTAATTCTACAATGGAGTCTCTAATTAAATTTGTTCTTGAGTCAATTTTCTCAGTCTTTATTGGCTCGGGACTCTTGATTTTTTTTCTTCTATGAATGGATTCGTTTAATTATGGATCAATCAGTATTGATGCTTTTTTACACTGCCTTTTTTATTTTAGGATTTTATTAGATGACGCATAGACCTTACATGTTATATATTGGAATCATATATCATTTCATTGAGATTTATTTTCTCTCTTTATCTCATCTTTCCATTTATCTAGATACTTTTGTTTGTTTTACAATTTCTAATCAGTAATCAGATTTCTTTTTTTTTTTTTTTTTTTAGATTTTAGAAAAGAAATATTTCAGTTGCTCCAATGATATCACCAATCTATTATATCTTGACTGGTTCTTTTGATCGAGATAATGTGAAGCGATGAGTTAGTTATTCGTTCTATACTTCTTAGTTTTACTTTCTTAGTTTTACTTATTGATTCAATTATTATTATTTTAATATGGGCCGGTACCCTCTTTTTTTTATTTGAACCCTAAAAATAAAAAACCAACGAGTCACACACTAAGCATGGCAATTATATCAAGATGAAATAAGATGAAATTCTCAATCGCATTTTTATTCAACCCTATAGAATAGAATTTAGAATAGAATTTCAAATTGCTAGAATTGCTCATTTTTTTTTATTCAAGAGAAAACGGCTTAAAAAGTTTGTTATTTTCTGTTCGGGGTTACAACATAAAAATCAAAACAAGTCAAGTAAAGGTTTATTATTCCTCGTCTCCAAATATCCAAATTTTGATTCCCAATACCCCATAAAGCGTTTGAGCAGTATAGGAACAATAATCGATTTTAGCTCGAATTGTTTGTAGAGGAACCCTACCTTCTCGGATCCATTCAACACGTGCAATTTCTTTTCCGTTGATACGCCCTGCAATTTGTACTTGAATTCCTTTTGTATTCGCCTGTTCAGCTAATTCAATAGCTTTTTTCATTGCTTTACGACATGAAACTCGGCTTTTTAATTGTCCGGCTAGAAATTCTGCAAGAATAGTAGGATGTCCATAAGGATTTGCAATCCTTGTAATAGCAATGTTTAGTTTTCGGTTCATACAATTTAATTCTTTTTGTAACTTCCTCTGTAATTCTTCGATTCTTCGAGTCCTACTCTCCAGTAATAACTTCGGGAATCCTATATATATTAGGACCTGAATCAGATCAATTCTTTTTTGAATCTCTATACGTGCAATTCCCTCAACACCGGAAGATATTTTTATGTTTTGTTGTACATAGTTTTTGATAAAGTTTCGTATTTTTTGATCTTCTTGCAGACCTTCGGAATAATTTGTTGGTTGCACAAACCAAAGAGAATGATGACTTTGG